AACGGAAGTTTCCTTCCTCCATCGTCATCAGTAACAAAGCTTAGTGACCACCTCCCCCAATTACCCGCTTACTCGCTATTGAGATTTTCGCCTCAGCAGTCGGTAATTGAGTTCAGTGCCAGGAGTCGGCTTCTCACCCTGGAATCAACTGGGGTATGAACCGCCAATTGACCTGTTCCAAAACTTGACCACTATGTGGCACCTGAGACTCCTCTAGATGAGTCAAATCTTTCCGTGTAACCCATGGAATGGCACCTTGGCATGACCAAGGAGGTTCCTACGTGAGCAGAACTAGTGTTCTACCCAGATAGAACCTAGGGTTGACTTATCATGTGTACTGCTTCAGAGAGCAGAGACCAATATAGTTGCCCTAAGGACTGCTATCAAAACAAACCCAATTGTTGGGCTTGCTCCGTAACAAATGGTCCATTTATTGATGGGCGAACGACGGGGATTGAACCCGCGCGTGGTGGATTCACAATCCACTGCCTTGATCCACTTGGCTACATCCGCCCCTACCCCCTAAATTACAAGCTAGCGCGCAACGGCTTTTCAGCCGTTGTTGCTTGCTTTGCTGCTTTTTTTTTGCAGGCTCGAAAATCTCTCTTTCGCCTCTCCTCCCTGCCCCCATTCTGGTGGATTCGCTCCTTCCTTCGCGCAAGCGCTTGGTTCGCACCTTTTGTGTTGCATTTTTTTGTGATCCTCCGCTTCAGTTTGCGTTTTTCGGATAGCCGGGATCCGACGTTGATTTCCGATTTATTTATTTAAATGTCAGCTCCATGTTATGTTTTTGGCGGCCCATCTGGTTAGTTCAGCTATCACTGCTGGAAGCCCCTGCGGTTGTTCGGCTGCGTACTCCCCGTCCGCGTATCTCATACTCCCACTTCTTTTTTTTTTCATTTTGCTTTCTGGTCGGCTTCGTGCAGATAGATGTTTGCCGGGGGAGATTGGTGCTCCTGAGGTATGCCCTTCCGGTGGGTTGTTCTCTTCTCTGTCTTTTCCATCCAGTGCCCGCCCTTTCTTTCAATTTCAAGGTCAGAAAATCTTCGTCTTCGATCTCTCTTCGCAACGCAATAAAGAAGTCTAACAGTTTCTCTCGGCATCTGTCTTTTAAGTCATTGATCTCATATCTATAAGCAGGGTCTGCGTTCACTATTAAGCCTACGCCCATCCATTCCTTTCAAGCCGCCCTTAGACTCGTTACGCTGTTCGACTGAACTCGTTGGCTCCGCGTTCTATTCGGTCGGAACCCGGTTTGAGAACCTTCTCTCATAGATTCCTTTCACCAAGTCATCGCCAGCAATCAGCTCTTATCCCTTGGTGTGGTGTCAAAGGGCGAGTTCCTTTCTTGTCTTGCCCAAAAACTGGCTTTATTCTCATTGGAGAAAGACTCTCCCGCGGCAAGGTTTTACACTTACACTAAGGGCCAGCTGCTTTCTTTATCTCGCTTGCCCTTAGTCCGTCTAGCGCCTTTCTTTCGGTTGGGGTCCGTCCCGGGGCTTAGACCGCTTGGGTTCCATTTTTCTCGAAGGCAGTCAACGTGTCAGCCATTCCTCTCCCATTAGACTTGTAAATCCTTTGCTCTTTTTCCTTCTCTCTTCCAGTTCTCTCCCTCTACTTTATTTGACAGGGGCGGAGAATACCACTCTATCAATAACAAGAATAAAGTAGCTATTCCGTTTCAAATGGTTTGAGCTTGGAAGCAACCTACTATCTATCGATAGGCTAAAACAGACTGCTATTGGCTGCTTTGCCTATCTATTCTATTATGGCCGGCTTGGAGACATCAGAGGAAGACCGTCATTTCTATCCGGGTACGATCATAGCTTCATTCATTCGTTGAACCTTGGGGATAACCATTAGCATTGAGGTCAATCACCACACCACCTCTATCATACATACGACATTACATGACGCGAGAGCACATGGTCAACACACACCTAAAGCGCCTTCGTTCCGCTTGCAGCCAATACAAGCACAACCTAACTTGCACGAGATTCAACAACCGAAACTACTGGTAGTCCCGAGGGGACGGCATCCGATTAGAATAGTTAGCAGTACTGAACAAGCGAGTCATCGGCCTATCTTAGTAAAGGGAAAGAAAAGGAAGAACCTAAAGAAGATCTCTAGTTGAGCCTTTGACTTACGAAGCAAATCAATAAGATGAGCCCGTAAGTAGGGATTTATAGGCTGTCCACGGCCAAGCCACAACAAAAATGGTAAGGTATTCTTAGCAGATGATGAGAGTTCAAAACATTCCGGAATGACACAGGAGAGAAATCCTTAGTCAATCCATGTGTTCTGAACTTCTTCGCGAATTCGCCACAACCAGAATCAGAGACTAAGGTCTTGTCTTTAGAGACAATGACACCTAAACTATCCAATATCTGTTGGTAGCGAGAAGATACCCTATCATCAGTGATGATAATATCATCACCGCATACTGATCAAAATATCGACCAGGATACTCTTGTTCTGCTGCTGCCCATACAACAAAATGATGAGAAAGAGATAAGAAAGAAAGCCCAAGAGGAGTAGTATCCCAGAGGTTGACCAACTTGAAAACTTCATCCTAAGCTATCGTTGGTCCTCTCAAGGGATTTCGCCAAAGGAACCCCGAACATAGTGAAGCCGAGAAGATTTCCAACTTCATCGGCAAACTCATGTCCGAAGAGAGACTTTAGAAGATCTAACTGTATCAATAAAGGCCACCCATCTGTGGCTGCTTTTAGATCGATAGAGTAGATCTTCTTTGCACCCACTAGTCTATCAAGAGGGGCACTTTGATTAAAGGTGCCATCTGTTTTCAGATCTCCCAACGCCCCCATTAACCAATTATGGAGAGGTCGGAGAAGCCTCTGATTGACATAGTTTCCTACGGCAAACACCCTCCTCCTGCCCGCACCAGACTCAACTGAATGCGATAACCTGCCAGGATAGCCAAATAAGTCACCAGTACTGTCAAACTCCATCAGAATACTTTATGGAATTGTAACATAACTAAAGGCGGATATATTTGATAGCCAATCATTCCATTCATCACGAGGATATCTGGTAATGGATGACCATAAATAAGGCTGCTGATCCTTTCGATGTAAGCTTCTGCGTCATTCCTAATGCTAATGCAGGGCTAACAGACAGACATCGATAAACGGAGCATAGCGAACCAGAGTCACTCTGATGTAAAATTGGCAAATATGCCTCTTTCACGGCGAGACTGACCAGGTCGCTTACGATCCGTTGGCAGAGCCTTCCAAGTTGGTTCCCACGATATTCCCTGGTAAAGGGGGCGTGAGAGGGCTTGAGATAGGTACCGATTGGCTAGTTTAGGTATTAACCCTCGTAGCCAATCTCTGACTTCTGCAAATTTTTGAACGTCAGACATAGGATCAGTTATGCTAGCAAACAAAGACGGAGAAATCCGTTTTGCTAACTTAATCGCTCTAGATAAACTAAAGAACGATAAGTAGAGTTTCACTAGCATATCAGCTTTGTCATCCCCTTTTATAGATTTGTTGTCTATGAAAGGATGGTATGATCCTAGGGTAACCTGATCTAGTGAGTGATACGGGTACAGATAGTTTAGTATGAATATCATACGGGGTAATCCCACCGTACGCCTGTTGAAGTGTTACTGCGCACTGCTTCAGATATAAGGCAGTGAACGGAGCGCCTGACCGGCGATTCATATAAACTACCTGCTTGGCAAAGAGGCATTCTGTCTTGATGACAACTAGATTGCTAAATCCGCTCCTTGTGCTTTTATCTTGTCTTAGTTCCCTTCTTCTTTGGCAGCACCACGGTCATAAGCTTCACTTCATGCTTTCTCATTAGCTATATCATTAGAATATAATCGCATCATTGCATCTTGCATTGCTATTTATCCGTTGAGATTGAGTCTTCCAAGTAAAGGGAATGCTTAATGCACTTCCTTTGCTCGTTCTATTCACACGGGTTGCTCGCTTGGCTGGAATCCCGCGGTTCTTCTATCCTGGCTGCTCGCTTCCTTCTTTGGATCGGATGGCAACTCAGACCAACCATTGTCAATCGAAGGAGCATAAGCCACTCACTCGAAAAAACGGACTCTCCTTTGCTCTCTTGACTATAAAGGCTCGCTTCTCTCATCTCTACTTTTTCGTTGACTTCTTTCATCTCCTATATAAAGCAATCACATACATATTCGAATAGAAAGCATACATCTTGAATAAGTTGGCTACGATTAGTCACTTCGGAAGCCGTTAACCAAAGCACCGGCTTTTGACTTCCCTTCTAAGGGAAGGAGTAGGAGGCTCCACTATGGTCTAAGCTACTAGAGTGAAAGCTTCATTGGTACCACAATCCAAGTAGGTTCCTAAGGCCACTATCTAGCCTTCAAACATGACTTTTTAAGCTTGCTTTGACAGGCTAGTCGGTCATAGGCTCAGCTCCATTTTACTTCCTTTCTTTCTAGTAAGAGTAATGGCCTTTCCAGAAAATGGTCCGAGGGAAGGTAGCGGGTCTCTTGGTAAGCCCCTTGTCTCTTTCTGTTGTAAGTGATTGGAGCTATAGGTGAGTGCCGGTACGCCTGTCGTTCTTTGTCCAAAGATTGTTGCTGTAAGTAGCTGCTATGCCGTTTTCTTGCTGATGATGATCTGGTGCTGTAGCCTATTAGACGACGTCTACGCAGTAGGATCAGAGTAAGCGAGCTCACTCGACTATAATAGAAAGTTGAGGCACAAGACTCAGACCCCAATAGTAATAGCATCGAAAGAACTAGTGCTGGCAGGAGTGAGCCAAGGGCACCATTTCCTACTATGCCAGACGTTGTAGCCGGTCTGCCCTCTCTGATCTCGAACTCTTTCTCAGAAAGAACGAAGAATCTTTGTCTTTTATGTCAGCTAATAGAAGTAGGTGTCTGCGAACAATAGGCCTCTTGCTAAAGTAAAGCAAAACAAAGATCTCTCTTTTAGGACGACTACTAACTAGTAGCTAGCCTACCCCAAGAGTTCTGTTGAAGTTAGGGTGCTGTGCTCTTTATATTTTGAAGAGAAAGTGCTTTTATCTCTCCTCTCATACATACATTCTTCGATCCGGTTCACCACCGGGCCACAAGCTGGTCAACGCCTGGCAGAGTATCAAGAGAGATCCCCAGTAGTGCGACTTAGGTTATGGAAAAGGCAAGGTTTAGAAGCCTCCATTCCCGACGGGGAGACTCAAGGGAGACTAGTTCAGTGAATTCCCTGTTAGAAGGAATTATTGAATCAGAAGCATCGAATGCAAGCTGTGAGGAATAAGAAGAATTCTCTTAGCAGACAAGAATGAAATTAGTCCCACACTTACTTCCCGCAGGAATAGAAGAGGACAAGGCCTATAGCCTATCTATATAAGAGAAAATGGCAAGACATTGGAAGATTGACATGAGAAGCCGAAGCGGAAAGCCCACATACATGTACCAGGGTTTGGCAAAGCTAGTGCCTTAAGCAGGAAGGAAGTTGAATTTGGTGTGCTGAACAAGTCAATGACTACTTCCTTTTTCCTTTCGCCGGTTTTTTAGGAAGTGTTCCGGGAGTGAGAATTCTGAAACTGCCTTCCGTCTTTCTTCTATTCTACTTCTCGTTCTAATTCTAAGCTGGTTTCCAAGCGATACCAAGCCAAGCAATCGACTCTCTTCCTCTGCTCTGGTTCTCCCGCTGGTATTCTAAAGCGGGCATAAGACCATATGTTGAGGTAGAGCCAACCAAGTCAAGAGTAGCATGACATATTTCCTAGATAGACATTTCTTTCTCAGATAGAGAGAATGAGATCAGGGTTGTAACCTTTATAACACTACCCTAGTCAGTCCTGTACCTATAAAAAAACATTTCTTTGGCACATTTAAGGAATTACTATTTGAAAGAAGACTGCTTTACTAGACTTTCCCCTGTCGAATTTGGAATAGGCTTTCGGGAAAGCAAAGAAGAAGTCAATCTTAAAGTTCTCTTAAGAAGGTGATTGAGGCAGTACGGTAATAACCTCCCCTTTAGAGCTACCTGAGACTTTGAAAGAGGGTGAAACTTCTTCCGTTCATGACCTATACCCAAGTTTTTCCTTAAAGAGATCAGTCGCAGAGTTATTGATGATAATAGAGCTTTGACTTTTGATGCCCTTAGCCCCTTCCTTCCGGCTGATATGCTCTTCGTTAGACTCAGCCTTCTAAACTCAGAGTCTATCAACTCTACTTCTCCAACTCACTCTTCGTCTGTCGACTCTTCTTTGAGAGTCTGTAAACTCTACATCGCTAACGCTCAACCTTTCTCATGGGACACTGCAATATCATTCATCTCACCTGCGATAAGAAAAAGGTAAAGAAAGACCATTGGCAACGTCCTCGATAGCATCCCATAACCTGTGAGGAGCGAGTTGTAGAGCTAGAAGGATGAGGGACGAAGTGGCTTAGTTGTTTGGGCCTCAGGCTCAGGAACGATGGGCCTTATTTATTAAAAAAAAATGGAGTATATATATACTGACAAAGCGATCCTCTTGCAATTTCATTGCCTTTATCTGATTGGCAACCTAGTCGATGCCATAGATAAAATATGCTTTATTCCCTCCTACAGCTTTAGCTTTCCTTCCCCATGTGCAATATGTGCAATAAGTTCCTTCACACCAGTCGTAAGGTGGCAAAAAGTATGTTTTCAAGGGTAGCGGGTAAGCAGGACTAGGTCTGATCTCAGATCTTGCCGGGTTAAGCACGCTAATTAGAAGGCCCTTTGCTATCAATAAGAAGGAAAAGCGGGATACGGTATTACTAGTGCTAACTGGAACGGAATGGCCTGCTTCTCAAAGCCCTTATTCAATAGAAAGGATTCCTTCGCCCATTATTCCACCCAATGAGCAAAGAGAACTGCGGATTCTCGATGGTTGAACAGAAGAGAGGCAGGGCAAGCAATTGATGCATACCAGCCGGTTCCCACCGCTAGACGAGGATCGGCCCACCAGCAGGGGAATTAGGTGCCGGCTTTTGACCAAGAGACTGACTACCCGATAGATAGAGCTGCAGGGTAACGCACTACTGAAATGAATTATTGTAAACCTTAGTTACCTTACTGAAATTTACATAGGGGGCTCGGATCATTCCCACCCACTTGATTCGCCTAAATCCACCCAAGGCGGACCTTTGGATAGACAAGTAAGGCCTTCTCCTTCCTTCCTATATTAGCGGATTAGTCCCCAAAAATCGTCTTTCTGCCCTTTTTCAGAGAGAAAGACAGGCTTGGTCTTTGTATCCTTCCTCTTAAGTTAAGGGAGTTCTTCCTATTAAGGATAAAGAGTTTCGTGAGTAGCCAAAACAGAATGCGAATTACACGACAAAAAATCCTGTTGAAGGGCCTACAGAGGCCTTTGACGCTGCTTCAGGAGAACTTCTTTCATCCGCCCTAACGGGTCACCTCACTGGTTGCATTCCCGACACCTGACTTTTGAAGGGGGCACTCGAGCTTTCACTGACCCAAAACCCTCGATTGACCTCGCCCCGACATGAAAAGCTTCAAACCCGGAGGTTCTGTTGTTTGCCTCTTTCCGGTATCCCTTGATCAACCGCCCTGTCGCTCGAGCTAGGGTAAGTTCAGCCAATCGCTCCGGGTTCTTGCTCTTTCTCATAGCTCATCTTGCTTTTGAGAACAGATTAGAAAACTCATTTTCTCCCTGGAACTGCGGGAGCTGCTCTACTTATGAACGTTCTTCCCCGCGTGGGAACTGAACCCACTGCCCTTGTAGCTTCAAGCTCACTTGAGCAGTTTCCTTCCTCTAGCCTCCTTGCCAGGCCGCTTTCCCTACGTTAGTGAGACTCAAAGTAGGTCAGGGGAAGGACAGTTCTTTTCTCTGAAGAATGTGATATAGAATCAGGGCAACTCTCCCTCGAAGCTTGAAAAAGGCTTTGAGGAGGGCTTGCTTCATTTGATCTTTCCCATCCCAAGAGAGATGGTGAAGTGGGCTTCTTTCACGGCCGAATCATAGAAGAGAAGGGCGATCTTATACTCGGCTTCTGCTCTAGTGGTTGAAGGCTTCTCCCTTTCATTGGCTTCCACCGGCCTGAACTGTCCTAGTCTGAACTTTTTCACCTCGTCAACTCGGACTCGGGCAGGCGGGTTCACTCGTATCCTCTTTTCCTTTGGGGTTGGTTCCTGCCCCATCCCTTGAATTGCCTTGGGACCGGCCTTCAAAGAAAGATCTGAACATTTGCGTAGATGAGATCACGAGACCAAGCCAATTCACATCCTCTGATCTTGGTCTTCGAGTGCTGGGATAAATCCCTATCTTCTCTCGCTCGATTGGGCGCTACTTGCCTATTGACAGAAGTCATCTCTACGCACACTCATCTTTGAAATGGAGTGGCCCTATAGATAGAGTCATCCCCCTTCCCCTTTTCCTTAGCTTCTGCTTTCTGGAAGAGAGGTGCCAGGGGAATCAGGGTCGAAATCAAACCTGATAGAAGATTCATCAAAGCAAAGAGAGGTTTCAGTCTCAGAAGTGGCATTCAGTTCTCCTCTGCCGATGCTGCTACGCTTCTCTGATCGCTAAGCCCTCAGAACTACATTCCCGGATTGGTTGATGTTATCTCAGTTGATGTTTGAAGCATAGTGCAAGTTTAAAAAGATCCCTATCAGGTGAGTGCCGAGCCTTTTGATTAGCCGCATTTATGAATTCTCAAAGTCTGGCCCTGCCACCCCTACTTCTACTACGATCAGTTTCGAGCCTGGGAAAGTCTCTCTCGCAATTTGAAGTTTGAAGATTCCAGTAGTTATCTTTTGATATTCTATCTATCATCGGGACAGGAACGGAGTGACCGAGGGGACGGACGAGGGGCAGAAGTTTCGACTATTGCTATGACTGGCAAAGGGAAGACTAGAAAAGAGACAACAGCCGCTTTAGCGGGGAAATCTGAGATAGCGACTTGACTTATTGACCTTCATGGGCATGGGTGACTGCATCTCATTTCTGATTGAGAACATTATGAACCCGAAGCCCTCCTGGTCCAGCGATGACATTTCAGAATAGAAGTCTGGCACCACATTGCTTGCTTTATAGCAAAGAAAGATAGGAATTTCAAAATCCCTAACTAACCATAGGAAGAAGGGCATTCCGATTCAAATCCTGATCTATCAATATCTTTAGGTAGTAGTCTGTCCCGCCGTCACCAGGAGAGGCTAGGCGAGACTTAAAGGCTGTAGCGAACAACCATCGGGCAGCGAGAAAGCATCTGAACATCAATCAGGCTAATACAAAGACAGACTTAGCCATAAAGCTGCGACTTAGCCTCTTTTCTTTGGCACCTAGAATCTTTGCTCACACGCCAAGAGCAAGAGCTTACCTTAGAGGCCTCCCCGACTTCTTCTTAGAGCTACTTTAGGTCTAGGTTCTGAAAGAAGAGTTGGCGAAGTAAACAATTCCATCTTCCAACAGTAGCTGCTAGTTCTCGACTCCGCTATGACTCTTATCGAATCCACTCCCGATAAAGTCAAACTCCTAACTAAAACAAAGAATGCAAATTTCATTTCAAGTGCCAGGCAAAGGACCAAGCCGGGGCTTAGGCTCTTGTTGAGGAGTTCCGGAAGCTGAGTCAAAGCGCCCAGACTTCTTTCTATACGATAATAGAAATTCGAAAGAGGGGGCTCCGGAAGGAAGAATGAATCTGAACAAGAGGAATGAATACGGCTAGCCGAAAGAATAAATAGATCGATCCGGTACTTGCATCAATGAATGCACCAAGCACGGGTAGAATGTGCCTACCTTTCATCTACCCTGGGCTGTAGGTCTCCTTAGCTGGTTCCAAAGGTTTTGCATCATGCTTTGCTTGGGTTGTCCCAATTCCTTGATCTGATTATGAAAGAAGCTCTTCTGCGACTGCGCGTGGTCAACTAAATCAATTCTTTCAGCTCCCGGACCCACTTCTCAATGAAAGAGCTCTTTTCGGCATAAGAAAGAAGCAGAAAGCAGAGCCTCGAAAAGGGTCTTTTTCCGCCGGTCGTGGGCAAGTCAGCTGTGAAGCTGGTCTTTAGTGGTGAGGCGTGCTAAAACCGACCGAGGAGTCTGCAATAGATTGGATTTTGAGGAAAGCTAGGTAAAAAAGGTTACTGGGAAACTAAGCTAATAGAATAGGGTTATTCGGCATTGATCGAAACCCCCCTGAGGAAAAAAAAGAGAAAGCGAACTCAGCGTGGGATTCTAAAGCATATAGATTGTGTGGTAGAGTGGGGCTTTTCCTCCTTCGAGACACATGGCTCTGTATGCTACTAGGCGTACTAGCTTGCTTAAGCCCAGCATAAGGCTTTCTTTACTGGGCCTTCCTTGGTTGACAGTTTTCTTTCTTCTACAAAAAGCAAATCTAGATAGATAGATCTTTGAAGGGGTCGTACGATCGATTGCTTTTTCACTGCCGGGCAGGCATAAGTAGTAACTTGACTCTTTCTAAACCCCGCCCCCTACCCCTTAGATGAGGCAAAGGCCGGAGCTGCTACAATAGCAAAAGCGGTAGCTGGAGGAAATCAGACTGCTAGATGGACGTGAGAAAGCTCTTTTCTAATTCTAAGATTTTGGTCTGGTATCGTGTGGTATATGGGCGGGAGGAGAATAAGAGTCTCGTCTCATCTTTCAGCTGGAGTTCAGGCTCTCCTGTAAGAACTCTTACAGAAATTGGTAGACAAAGCATAATGCTTCTAACAAGCGAAAGAAAGATTAGCTCGATCCCAGGAGCGGAGATTCCATCTGTCGAGGAGCACTTCTCGGGCTAGCATCTTAGCTAGCTAGGAATCTATTAGAAGCATAAGCTGTCCGTTCTTCAATCTAAAATAGTTAAATAATATAAAGAAATAGGGCGGAGTAGTGGGAGAGAAGCTAGATGAGAGGCCAGAATGAGCATTCGATCTGATCTTACCTGCATCTAAAGGATAGCTGGGAAGACGAAGCGAGAGAGTGAAAGACCATCGGATGGATCTCTCTGGGGACTGATTTGATAGGAAGTCTATCTTTTCGGGAAGCAGGCGCGGAGATGGGATGTTATAGAGAATATAGGAAGCTTATCTTATGTGCAGGTAAGTGAAATACCTGGTTGTCGAGTCATTCAGCGAATGGATGATTCCTAGTTCGATCCAAAGGATAGAAATTCCTTACTCTATCAAGTAAGCAGCTTCGCCCCTTAGAAAGGACTGGGATGGGAGCTCTAGCCCATTTCGATTTCCAGGGGACTATATCGAGAAAGAGAAAGGGTCAAGCTCAACAATTCCTGCGAGCAGCCAGCGGAGATCGGGGAAACGGGAGAAGAACGGCTTTGTGCCATTAGAATCCTTTTCTGCCGGATAGACTTGACCGGAAGAATCAGAGAAGCTTAGAAGCACTCTTTGAGACTCTGCCCGCCCTTATGAGAAGGAGTCAAGAAGATAGGAGGGAGGATAGCTATGATCCTGCCAAGGCCCGCTAGGGTACAACTTGATTTAGGCAAACTCAAATAGCTTTTAGAAAGCTGGAAGCTAGGAATCCTACTCGTTCTAGGTCTCCATTTTATTCAGGTAAAGTCTCCGAATATAGCTCTTACTGATAAGGAAGAAAAGCAAGGTTAGTTCTCGCTTTGGTAGTAAGCAAGATCGGAAGGTAGCAGAACGAAGTATAGCGAATGCAATAGTCCCAGCAGCCAGACTTTTTGAGAGACTGAAGCAGGTCGAGAGCCAGACAAGCTAACGAGCGAGTGTAGTTGCCGGGATATGAAAAGGAACCGCTGCTAGGATAGTCAGGATTGTCTTCACTGAACCTGAAAAGATATTCAATCAATTCGGATCTTTCTAGAAGTCGGAAGTGAGAGAATTACCAAGGCTAGGCTTTTGCTTGCCCAAGACGTGATAAAGGGTGGGGGAAGGAATTTAGCGAAGAAGCTAGAGCACTCTCCTGAGAATGAAGAGGGGGAAAAAGCCACAACTGGATGATAGCAAGCCTGGGTTTACGTCGGGAAAAAGAGCGCTGCCTATTCATCTTCAGGTACGAAATGTGAGTTCTGAAAAAAACGAATAAACGAACTCCACCAGGATAGTCATGGACTCAGGTTGGCCTTCTTATAGTAGAATGAAGATCGAGTGAAGGCCTTCACGGGCTAAAGAGGCAGATTCCGGACAGGGGAATTGACTTGCAAACTCAGGCTACGCACCTAAGAGCGGAAATGCCCACATCTATCCCATATGTCACTAAGTTCAGCGCTAGCATGAAGAAAGTGAGCGCTCATCTCGAGAGCGCGCAAAAAGAAGGACCACTAAGAGCGCATTCGAGGCCACAGAGTCTCAGAGTTAAGCAGTCCATTATCTCAGCTCTGAGACTATGGCAGATCAAACAAGGGGAAATCCGCCGTGGGAAAGTGCCTATCGACCTTTAAAGCAGCATTTCACGCCTTTTTGAGATAGGTGAGCACTTTTCATCTTTATTCATTCCAAATTTTCCCTTGCTTACCTTGCAACTTTCATAGCATAAACCTTAGCGACTTCACTCTATTCCTACCTTGGGTCACGAGCTCAGCTCGGAAGTAACGGAACTCTCTTCTTTTGCTCCAACAGTTAAGTCAAGGGCTACGAAAAAACCTTCCTCCGTAAGTTCCTTTACTCTCTCTCTCTTTAGAGCTTTCAGGTGAAATGAACCAATTCACCATTGAGTTCGATTTGAACTAGTTTCAAAGGCTGGATTTCCCTTAGGGAGAACTAGAATCCTATCCTCATCTCTTTCCCTCTTATGTCATTTTGAGACAAAAAGAAGTAGGGATTTGATCGATGGAACGCCTTTGTGAAGTCTAGCTCTGTTCTACGCCCGCCCCTAAAGAGAAATGCTTTATATGATCTTCTTTTTTCTAGGGAATCCGCGCTTACTAGACCCTTTTTTTGCAGGCAGGATCTGAAAAGACTAGCTGGACCCGGTTCTGACTAATCACTAAGAGCTCATCGCGAGTTCTCTCGGGACGGTACCTCAGTTGGGCATTAAGTACGAAGTAAGCCAAGTGAAGTGATCCCTGCGGCCTATACTATAAGAGAAGGAAAGCACTTCTTACTCGCATCCCCCTTAAGATGTTAATATTCACGTTTCACAAGAAAGATGGAATCGTGGAATTGATTTGAGTTAGATGAGCTCCTTAAGCTAAGGTAACTCCGGGATACAGGGACGAAGTGGGCTGCTTTCAAGGGCAGGGACGAAGTGGGCTGCTTTCAAGGGCTAGAATATCCCTGTTTCGACGTGAGATTGGCTTAGCTTGGTCTTTCTGTGTACCTAGAGTCAGTCTGCCCATAGCGTAGTAAAAGCTTTCAAGATTCTGGTCCGGTTCGAGAAGCTAGCCTTATAAAGTCTGATTTTAGGGATCCTTTTTTTAGTAAAGTACCCGTGGGATTCGATTTGCCAACTGATCCGAGTTGGATTGGGTCAGGAACGGTAATAAGGCTCTAGTTCGACTAGCAGCTTGAACGTGGCGAGAGGGAGAAAGAAATAGCAAGTACTACTCTTTCTCTTTGAACGAATCCGAAGTTCGAAGGGGAGATGGATTTGATTTGAACCTAAATCCTTGGATCGCCCATGTGTCTATGAAGAGGTTAAGCTAAGCCACTTCTTTCGCCTTTAGCTTGACAGTAGGAATGGAATGTGATCTTTGCCTTTAAGCTTTGAGCTTGGCAGTAGGATGTGAAGCTGTGAACAAAGAGTATCCTGTCCCGTCTTAGACTGCTCTGGCTCGGTACTGTGTCGATTGGGTCTGAGGATTGTTCTATCCATTTTGTCTTCTTTGTACCGTACCCAGAGAAAGGAGAAGATCGAATTAGCTCTGCTAAGGAATCGAAAGCATCCTATCCGCTAAGAGCGAAAAATCACATATTTAGAAAGAAGGTATAGAGCAGCCTACCTCTAGTGCTTTCTTCACTGCCTCCTTCGCCTCTCCCCACCGGAATTACACCCATCATCCCGGCATTGAATTCTCACACTCGAAGAGGCGAACCTCACGCTCCTTCCCGCCTGGGTTCGACTCCCAAGCAGGAACCTCTCCTAAGGGGCCTTGGTTATGACGTATGTGGGATTGGCTATCCTCTGAAACTAAACCAATACTCTCAACAACGCTTCTCCCTCCCTAGAGGCCGGCTCCTTCGCTGTAGTGGGACCGCTGCACCCACGCTTTCGTAGCAGCACCTCCCCGGAGCATTGGATTGATCGCTTAGCTACATGCTACCTAACCTTTGATTCAACCTAAAATCAAAGGGAATCGAAGTGACGTTTCATCCACTTCCACTACCAGGGTAGGGCTGGCAGTCGGATGCGCTATGCGCTAAGGCTACTTATTGCGCTAGGAGCAGTATGCAAGTTAGGAGCCCTTCCTAGGTTGTGAGGCGAGAGTGCCTGATTGACCAGCCCATTTTGCTCTCATCCCTCTCCTTTCAGTCGAGCACTTCATACCCTGTTCGGTAGCAATAGGCTTTTATTAGCCTTCTGACTTTCCTTTCTTGCTTGAATCAACTTCCTAAACCTCTTCCTGCTCATTGACTATTGGGATAACTTGAATATGACTATGTTAAGGTTTCAGATAACCCGGCTAAGGCCTCCCATTAGTGATTTCATACCAGTTGAAGGCCCCACGAGGCGGTAACTAGAAGGGAGGAGTGAATACCCGGGGATTTGTAATAGGAGCAATTCCGTAGCTACCTTTCAACATATACTTTAAATAAAAGTATATAAAATCCTACGCAATCCCAAAACTCCTAACATGCCTTTTTAACGCATCTCTAGAAATGAGTTTGGTCAAAGGGTCAGCAACCATTTCATAGGTGGAGATATACTTCATAACCAAATGAAGTGAAGTCGGGTGTCCATGTAAGTTTTTTTTTCTACCACGGAACTTGAGATCCTTTGCATAAGCTATTGCAGCCGTGTTATCACAATAGATCACAACGGCTTTATCTATATGTCCCGGAATGTCCAAACTTTGCAAGAATCTCCTTAACCATATAGCCTCCATCACTGCAACTGAGCAGGCTACAAACTCTGATTCCATCATGGATAAGGATTTCCTTCTTTCTTACTACACCACGTAATGGCTCCTCCGCCAAGTATGAAGGTGTAGCCAGAAGTGGCTTTTCGTTCATCCCTATCAGCAGACCCATCAGAATCACTATATCCAGTCAACTGAGATTTCCACCTTGGTAGCACAAAGCTAGTTTTTTAGTTCCGTTTGATATCGAAATTGACTCTTTACTGCAGCTCAATGAGCACTTTCTGGATTACTCTGATATCGGCTAACCATCCCAACTGCGAAGCACATGTCGGGTCGAGTACACAACATAGCATACATCAGACCAGACTACCGACTGCGCTTGCTATACCTCCTGCAGTCCCTTGCCTTTCTTACTAGATTACCTTCTTTCATTTTCTTTTTATTTCCTTTCGGGGATTACGCTACCGCCCCTTACAATCGGAATTGATAGACCAATACCATGACATACTTTTTAGGAATTTGAGGAAGAAGAAATCTAAAGTTAGTTGATATAAGTCACAAGTCGTAGCGTAGCCAAATCCTAATTGACATTGAATTCCCTAAACAGTCGTCAGTCCGTATCTAGCTTTTCGCTGATATGGAATAAAGAGACTAGGAGCCTTTTTCTTTAGTAGTACATGCCTAAAAAGGGCTCTAGCCGGCCTCTCTGTAAGTCAGTCCTTGAGCAAGAGGTCATACCTGTTTTTTCAATAGTGAAAGGCACTAAAGAGACAAGAGAATAAACTCGAGAAGGCTTTCTTGGATACGCTCAGAGGGGACTTATAGTTCAGGAAAAAAATGCAATGCATCGGAAGAGGGTTTTTATGTTGATTGATCCCGTTTTCAATCGAATCCTATTCTCACCCTCGAGTCAGAAGTTGTTCTGTTAAAGTTGCGGTAGGTGTAGGAGTTGCTGCTTTCAGACCCATAAAGGAGAAAGCCAAAAGGCTAGATTTCACTCTTTCGAGATCGAAGAATAGAACTAGGAACGTCGAGTGAAGTTAAAGTAGGGGAGGGAAAGCTAGTTCTCTAACAGAGGGGCATAGCGTCTTGACTCTTTCCTTCCTTACTTGTCGGAGAATCGTCTTACTTTGATTAAGGCTTTGAAAATATTTTGAAGTAGTGACAAGGAAGACCCAAGCAGCTTCGTTTTTAGGTTCTTCTGGGCATCTGAGATGAGGAAACTCCTAGTGCGTGCGAAGGCTAGCTGGTGAAAGTCGATAACGCTTAGTCGGTGCGGTGATACAAGAGCATTTATTCTGCTCTTTCTGTTGTTAGCAAGGTTTTAGTAGTCTTTCCCTGGCATTGGCATTAAAGGAGATGCTGCTTTTTTCGTCTTATAACGGAATAGAAACCATAATTTCTCCCGGAAAAAAGATCAGGTTACCGGCTTCTTAATCCGATCTCGCACAAGAGAAGAAAGCAAGACCTGCCCTTCTTCAACAGTCCGAGAGGATCTTGGACAAAGGATTACCGGCTTCGCGAGACCTTTTCTATCTACTCATGGCTAAGCTCTACGGGTCCTTGCTTTCTCGATCCACTAACTTCGTGCTGAAGAAACTGGAAATTTTTGGATTTTCTAAGGCTAGACTGAACACCAACTAAATCTCGACAAAATACAAGCAACTACAAGAACCGGAGTGAACAGACGCTTTCAGTGAGTCTTATAGACCCCCTATTTCTGGTAGTGGGGCGGGTTACGCTTGAAACCCATGGTTTGATAGAAATCTGACTTTCCGGTAGACTGAACACTTTATCTTTATAGACCACCGAGCAGACCCTTTTCCCTTTTTCTAAGGGCGGACAATCTCCGTTTGAAGTTTCCAATTTCTTTCTGATTCTCCAGTGTGGAAGGTGCTGAGCCTCCTAAGTTCAGGTCAAATACAAAACTGGATTTGGTTCCCGCTCGTTCGTACTCATGGAGATGGCTTTCCTTCTTAACTGGCACCGAAGCCAAGGGAATGCATTTCAAGAAGAGACAACCAGTACGCCTACTTAGCAATTCCTCGTAAATAAAGATGCCGAAAGTCAGACAATAGATAGAGAGTCTCAGATCATAAGTAGTTCTTTGAAATAGAAAATAGGGACCTTTTTCACCGAGTTCCGGGGGTGGCTTGGATGGTTTGTTTGCCGGGATGACACTCGCTTGGTTTCCCCCCAAAGCCCCTTGGTTGGGGAAGAGAACCCGTCTTAGGCAGCTCCTGTAGTTCATTTTCTTTGTCCAGAAATATCTGTCTATTTCAAGTAAGGAGATGTAGCAGGTTTACTAATAATAAGATCAGAGAGTCCCGCGTGGAAGGGCTCCGCTCTCGCTCAAGGATCTAAGACTAATGTACTGGACTGCTAGCGCACTGCTTGGTACCCTAATAGTTTACTAAAAGGATTCCCTACTCTCTGTCCTGTTGGTCTAATCCGACGGATATGTGCTACCATTCATAAAAGGCTATTCGATAGCTGCTGATTCGAGAACAAGGATTCATTGTGCAGCTGAGTCAATAGGAGCCGTGC